CCATTGATATCCAATATATCTTGCCATTTCTTCTTTTTGGTCCCATATCATATAATAAAAGAATTATCTGCATATGAAACCCAACGTATAATAAAAAGAAATATTTATTGGCAATGCTCAGGAAGACGGGGACGTCTTTTTCTGTTTTAAGAAAAGGAACAATATAATTTACCGGATCTTTGGACATATCCATTTTTATTAGGGATTTCGCGTACAAATCCAATCATATATGTATTACAATAAAGAAGGAGGATTTTCAATGCGAGATATAAAAACATATCTATCTGTGGCACCTGTGCTAAGTACTCTATGGTTCGGGTCTTTAGCGGGTCTATTGATCGAGATCAATCGTTTATTCCCTGATGCGTTGGCATTCCCTTTTTTTTCATTCTAGTTATTGACATGGGAAGGGTAAAGAAGATTAGAGATACAATAATTTCTCTATGACTAATCCCTCTCCTCCTCTTTTTATCTTTTCGGATAAGGAAAGAAAGAGAAAGAATAAAAGTGGATTCAACCTCACCAAAACTCGGGTTCAGGCTTGAATTAATAGAGGGAGAACAGAAATGGAAATGTGGGTCTAAGGAACTAAAATTATACAAGATACTTAAAAAAAATAATGTACTGGGATTAGAACTAATTGATAGTTAGAAATCATTGTATTACTTATTATTATTCTATTGATTGCAACGAAATCTTTCATAATGGGATTTCGAGTTAGCGTTAGCAACTTCCATTTTTTTTTGTTCCTTTCTTCTTCTTCGCTTCGGCTCGAAAATGTAAGAGTTGAGTGAATCCAAAACCCAAAGGGGGTTCATGGCCAAGGGTAAAGATGTCAGAGTAAGAGTTAGTTTGGAATGTACCAGTTGTGTCCGAAACGGTGTTAATAAAGAATCACGAGGCATTTCCAGATATATTACTCAAAAGAATCGACACAATACGCCTAGTCGATTGGAATTGAGAAAATTTTGTCCCTATTGTTACAAGCATACGATTCATGGGGAGATAAAGAAATAGATCGAATGGAACGCGCGTGCGCTATCCTTTCAAGGAACAGGACAAAATTACATGTATCATATATAAAAAAAATTATATTATATATAAATATAAACAAATCCAATCCTATTTCGGTCGGACCCAAAATGAATTAGAATTAATAAATAGTATTTTAGAGATAAGGAATAAACCATGGATAAATTCAAGCGACCCTTTCTTAAATCCAAGCGATCTTTTCGTAGGCGTTTGCCCCCAATTGGATCGGGGGATCGAATTGATTATAGAAACATGAGTTTAATTAGTCGATTTATAAGTGAACAAGGAAAAATATTATCTAGACGAGTGAATAGATTGACCTTGAAACAACAACGATTAATTACTATTGCTATAAAACAAGCTCGTATTTTATCTTTGTTACCTTTTCTTAATAATGAGAAACAATTTGAGAGAATCGAGTCGACCCCTAGAGCTGCGGGTCCCAGAACCAGAAATAAATAGGCCTACTCCTCAATTGAATCAAAATTCCAATCCGAACTCAACCCCGGATTGATGTTTTGTTCGAAAAAAAGGAGAATCCATATTTTATTGTCGATTTTATTGTCGCGTCATAAGAAAAAAAAAAGAATCGGGGAAGAAGAAGAAGAAATCCATTTTTATTATTGAAACGTGTTCGTTCATTTTTATTACTTTCTCATATTCATTTCTACTCTACCTTCCCGGAGTTCATTCTCCGGGGAACTCTGTTGAAATCATTCCGGTGCTTCCAATCTCCTTATTTGATGATCTCATTGGAAATCGTGTAAAGACAATTCCTATTTGATATAGCTATTTGTGCAAGTATTTTACGATTAAGAAACAACAGCCCCTTGTACAGATTGTTTATTAATCTACTATAACTATTCGATACCCTATTTTCACGAATTACTGCATTTATCCGAGTGATCCACAAACGACGAAAATCTCTCCTTTGCCTGCCCCTATCCCGATGAGCCGAAACCAAAGCTCTCATTTTCTGTTGAGTAATAGTTCGAGTAAGCCTTGAATGAGCCCCTCTAAAAGTTGATGCAAATAAACGCATTTTTGTTCTACGTCTCCGAGCTATATATCCTCGTCTAATTCTGGTCATTGAATCAAATTAAACTTTGATGAATAACTAATTGATTTTTTTCTTTCAGTCATTCTTTTGCCCTCTCCTGGTCTATTAATAACAAAACCTATTCTTCCAATGTATAAAATAAAAATTCCAATGGCTTTGGCTACTATAACCTCCCTAACCACGATTTTTTTTTTGATTTTGTACGGGCATTTATCCTAAAAATAAGAAATTGTATCGATACTAGGTATCAAAAAAATAGTAAAGTCAATTGTAAATGGATAAAAAAAAGAGTGGGTTCCATCGTTTCTATGGTTACTTCTTAAACGGTGAGGTCCTCTCTATACACCGGAGCTCCTTCCCTCATTTAATCAATGTTATTGGTAACGTGTACAGTTCACACTCTTTGGCTCTACCCATGAATTATCCAGTAGTAGGTCTTTTCACAATGAGATCTACCCATACAGTAACGGCATTCAATTTGGAGGGTTGGCTAGGTAGCTGACCCTGTTAGTCCGTTCCTGTAAGAGTGAGAGCATAATATTTTTGCTTCTTAAATAAAATTTCCCCCGCTTAATGGATAAGCATTTGCTACCAATGGGGAATTGCTTCTCATCTCAAATTGAGTTGATTGGATTTGCACCAATGGAAACCATAAATTTCATACACAATAGGGATATATGATAGATCTTTTTATTTTTAGATAGTGAATGGAGTTCTTCTATTCTATCTTATTCATTGGTACTGGTCATTGATACTGAAAAGAGTCCCTTTTCTTTTGTTCCAGCTCATGATCTAAACGAGTCGCACATACACCCTAGTACATGTTCCTCGGCGCTGAGGACATCCCCGAAGAGCGGGGGATTTCGTGACATTTCTGATTGGCTGTCTTGTGTTTCTAATAAGTTGTTTAATAGTTGGCATGCTGAATCGTATACAGAATGAATGAGCTGGTTTAGATCGATCCTAACCGGATGATTAAGAATTACTTCCATTTAATAAAAATATAATATTTTATCCCGGTAAGAAGATCAAATATCAAATCAAGGTTCATTCGAATTTTTTTATGGTTCGAAATGAAATCACGGATTTACGTGAAATTCCCGCTATTTTCGATCGCTACAAGATCAACAATTCCATGAGCTTGGGCTTCTGTTGCTGACATAAAAACATCTCTTTCCATGTCTTCGGATACAACCCATAAGGGGTTGCCTGTTCTTTGTACATAAACCTTTGTGAGGGTTTCGCGAAGTTTCAGTAGTTCTTCCGCTTCTAGGAGAAATTCTCCCGCTTGTGCCTCATAAAAAGAACTAGCGGGTTGGTGGATCATTACCCTGATGATATAACATAATGAATGGTTCCTCTATCTCGCACGATGGGGGGAAGAGATAAAGAATAACAAGACAAAAAGAAGAGAGAATTGAACAACCGTACAGGCATCTTTTGCGCATTGCATACGGCTCTACAATGGAATTTACTTTTCCCTTCTGTCGAAGAAAAAGAGAAATAGGATCTATCAGACCCAGATCATTGAATGATCCATGTACCATCCTTCCTTTCGTTTCGGAGGAGCTCAAAAATACTATGATGGTTCCGTTGCTTTATATATTTATCTCGTCTGTGATTCAGCAATCCCAAAGTTTCTTTCTGATCCGATCAAATAAGGAAAAACAATCTTGCTTTTTTTTTTTTTATTATTTTCGTACTCTTTCATAACATAAATATTGTAAAGAGACTTCTGGTGTGAAAACAAAAAAGTTTGTGACGCTGAAATGGCCCCGATAGAGAAAATCAAATCGGAAATACCCTTTGTCTCATACTACTCTCTCGATACATAATCTCATGTTAGGAAAAAACAATAAAGGTTTGCTCATATCGAACTCGAAGTGCCATGCTATTATTACTTATTATTCTCCATATGGCGAAGGCATAGTCTTCTCTTTTCTTTCAAATAAAAAACTCATTGGCGCCAAGCGTGAGGGAATGCTAGACGTTTGGTAATTTCTCCTCCGACGAGGATAAAAGATCCCATTGAAGCGGCTAATCCCATGCAGATTGTATGTACATCTGGTGGCACAAATTGCATAGTATCATAAATAGCTATTCCGGGTATTACCCATCCGCCAGGAGAGTTTATAAACAAATACAGATCCCTGGTATCATCCTCTATACTGAGATATACCATGAGACCAATAAGTTGATTCGAGATCTCGCTATCAACCCCTTGTCCTAAAAAAAGTAATCTTTCTCGATGAAGTCGGTTGATTAGGACAAAATTGTATCCCTTAGGAACCGTACATGCACCTTTGGATGCATACGGTTCAAAAAATCAAAATTGCGAAAAAAAAAGCAATATGTCGATTCCAGCCCCTTTCCTTTTTCATAGGGGGCTTTTTCTAATTTTCTAACTCCTAACAAAGGGACTGTTTCTTATATTTTTCAAGAAAGATGAGTTTTGGCTCGCTTCCCTATAAAAAAGAATTTACTAAACTTATCGAACTAGCCTCTCCTTGATGTATTGTTTCATCGAGATTCGACCCAAATCACGATGTCATTTTCTTGTTCCTGAATGGGCCTCTTCAATTCTTTTAGGTTTATGCTCTACTCCGGGTAAAGATCTGCCCGATTTGTACATATAGGACAAATGCTCCCAATACCACCCCTTTTTGCTACGACTTCCTTATTTTGTTTTTTTCAATTCATTTCATGTCTTCCGCTAAATATAAAAAAATTGTATTCATCATATTACTCGTACTCGATTGATTGGCAGTTTGCAATCGCTCATATGGTATATAAATAGGAATCCGTTATGATAAAAGTGGTAATCATACATATATCACCAATTGGGCATTTTGTGAACGGAGCCTGGATACTTCATTTTTTTGGTCCAACCAAGCCAACCATAAATTATTCTAATTGAGAATATTGATCCCCTAAAAAAATTGATCTAATTGTACTTCACGCTCCAAATTATTGATGGTTTAATCAATCTTTCTTGGGCGAAACAGAGGATATCTCGATCGAGGGAGAGAACGGAGGAATCCCATATGACCCAATATGTCTGACAAGTCGCACTATACGTCAACCCAAATAGCATCTTCCTCTCCAGGAGTCCGAAAAGGCACTTTTGGAACACCAATAGGCATTAAATGAAAGAATAAAGGGGTTAAGTACTATACTTCACTTTGATGTGGAAACGTAACAATGGGTTTATTCAGAATATTGCCGTTTATCATATTTTATCCATAGATTGGAAAGTTTATAGAGGAAGACAGAATGAATAAAGGAAAATTATTACGAATGGGTCGTTCGAATGATGAATAAGTATCTTTGCATTCGTTCATAGAAACCGGGACCAACCCCCCATTGCGTATTGGTACTTATCGGGTATAGAATAGATCTGCTTCTCTTTCTTCCTACGAACAAAATAGTTCCATCATTACCAATAGACTGGAATAAATATTAACCCTTGCTCCGAGATAATCCATTGAAAGGGGGAGGTCCATAGCATAGTCCAATGCGATAAAGTTAGCTAGTGTCTATTTTTCGTTGATAAAGAGGTATTTCCATGGGTTTACCTTGGTATCGTGTTCATACCGTCGTATTGAATGATCCCGGTCGGTTGCTTTCTGTCCATATAATGCATACAGCTCTAGTTTCTGGTTGGGCCGGCTCGATGGCTCTATATGAATTAGCAGTTTTTGATCCCTCTGACCCCGTTCTTGATCCAATGTGGAGACAAGGTATGTTCGTTATACCCTTCATGACTCGTTTAGGAATAACCAATTCATGGGGCGGTTGGAGTATCACAGGAGGGACTATAACGAATCCGGGTATTTGGAGTTACGAGGGTGTGGCCGGGGCACATATTGTGTTTTCTGGCTTGTGCTTCTTGGCAGCTATCTGGCATTGGGTGTATTGGGATCTAGAAATTTTCTGTGATGAACGTACAGGAAAACCCTCTTTGGATTTGCCCAAGATCTTTGGAATTCATTTATTTCTCTCAGGGGTGGCTTGCTTCGGGTTTGGGGCATTTCATGTAACAGGCTTGTATGGTCCTGGAATATGGGTATCCGACCCTTACGGACTCACTGGAAAAGTACAATCTGTAAATCCCGCGTGGGGCGTGGAAGGGTTTGATCCTTTTGTTCCGGGAGGAATAGCCTCTCATCATATTGCAGCAGGGACATTGGGTATATTAGCGGGTCTATTCCATCTTAGTGTCCGCCCGCCCCAACGTCTATACAAAGGATTACGTATGGGCAATATTGAAACTGTCCTTTCCAGTAGTATCGCTGCTGTCTTTTTTGCAGCTTTTGTTGTTGCTGGAACTATGTGGTATGGTTCAGCAACTACCCCGATCGAATTATTTGGTCCTACTCGTTATCAATGGGATCAGGGATACTTCCAGCAAGAAATATATCGGCGAGTTAACACTGGGCTAGCCGAAAATCAAAGTTTATCAGAAGCTTGGTCTAAAATTCCCGAAAAATTAGCTTTTTATGATTACATCGGCAATAATCCAGCAAAGGGGGGATTATTCAGAGCGGGCTCAATGGACAACGGGGATGGAATAGCTGTTGGATGGTTAGGACACCCCGTCTTTAGAGATAAAGAAGGGCGTGAGCTTTTTGTACGTCGTATGCCTACTTTTTTTGAAACATTTCCAGTAGTTTTAGTAGACAGAGACGGAATTGTGAGAGCCGATGTTCCTTTTAGAAGGGCAGAATCGAAATATAGTGTCGAACAAGTAGGTGTAACTGTTGAGTTCTATGGTGGCGAACTCAATGGAGTCAGTTATAGTGATCCTGCTACTGTGAAAAAATATGCTAGACGTGCTCAATTGGGTGAAATTTTTGAATTAGATCGTGCTACTTTGAAATCTGATGGTGTTTTTCGTAGCAGTCCAAGGGGTTGGTTTACTTTTGGACATGCTTCGTTTGCTTTGCTCTTCTTTTTCGGACACATTTGGCATGGTGCTAGAACCTTGTTCAGAGATGTTTTTGCTGGTATTGACCCAGATTTGGATGCTCAAGTGGAATTTGGAGCATTCCAAAAACTTGGAGATCCAACTACAAAGAGACAAGTAGTCTGATACAACATTGCTCTAGTATCTTTTCTTTTGTCTATATTTGATTTTTGTGATTTAACATAGGGTACCGGAGAAATATTGCTTTGAATCATCGCCTTTTCTTTGACCTTTCTTTATCTGGGAAATGATCCCAAATGAGCAGGTGTGGAAGCTATAATTGTAAACCACGATCGAATCTATGGAAGCATTGGTTTATACATTCCTCTTAGTCTCGACTCTAGGAATAATTTTTTTCGCTATCTTTTTTCGAGAACCGCCCAAAGTTCCGACTAAAAAGATAAAATGATTTTTCATTATCTCAATTGAGATAATGAGCCTC